TATATATATATATATATATATATATATATATATATATATATATTGCATATTCTGGCTATACCTGTTTCCTTCTTTCCTTCCCTAATACTTTAGTACTTTAGTCTTCAAGCTATTTTTGGCCTTCAAAATACCTTTAGATAGTACCTCCAGCCCCTCTAGCTTAGCGTATAATAGCATTGCATAAATCTTAGCTAGAACTCACCCCTAAACCACCTAATTAAGCTTTTAAGCTGTTGTTTTCTGCCTTATTGCTATTAAGCTATTCTTATTACTGTATATTTCTTATTACTCTATATTGTTTATGCTTTACTTATTATATTTTATTTAATAACTATAACGCAAGATTAAAGAACTAAAGAAGCTTAAATACCAAAATAACATTGGCTCTAGGTTGCTACAAACTATGTGTAAGATCTAGAATTGTTATCGTTGTGTGTTTATTTGATCTTAATAGATTTTTATTTTTATCCTTAGACAAATTTTGTCTCCCTAGCATCTTCAGTGCTATGCTCTAAGCTATAAGCTATCAGGATATATTAGGATAATCAGCTTTGTAGATTTACTTTAAGGCTAAAAAGAAGATAGTAAGCACAGTAGCAAGTAATATTAGGAAAATAAAGAAAGTGAACAATCTTCTTTGTAGCAATTGTCTTGTTTTTATATTAGAAATTCTAAGTTGTAATGCTCCTTGTCCTCCTATAACCTCTAATCACCCATGGTCAACAGATTTTATTAGCCTAGTTCTAGTTAACATCGAAATTTTTGTTAAAGGCTGCGAAGAAAGCGGGGTTAGTAGTCATATAGTACTTATAAATATTTTTAGCTTTGTCTGGTGTGCTGAGTTAAAGTCCATAGCTCAGATACATGAAGCTATAAAGAATCCAAGTAAGATGGCAATTGAAACAAGACTTTTATACAATCTCGGAAGCAGAAATGGAATTGGCCTAAATGAGATAAAGGCTTTTTGTAACATCGCCCCTCCAAAAATAGCAAAACCCCCTAGAATTATAGTGGAAAGGTTGATGTAGGGGTCATACTCTGTTTTTGAGTGTATGGGGGTGCCATGTATTGGCCCCCAAATAGTAGAGAACGAAAGGCGTAAAGAGTAAGCAGACGTTATACCTGTAGCAAGAAAGATTAATAAGACTATGAGGGCTCTAGTTGGTGCTACTAAAGAGAGTTCAAGAATAAGATCTTTAGAGTAGAATCCTCTTAAGAACGGGGCACCACACAAAGAGAGATTAGCAATATTTATACAGGCTGTAGTAAACGGGAGGTGTTTTCACATTAGGCCTGTGTAACGTAAATCTTGATTACTAGATCTGCTGTGAATGATTGCTCCGGCACAAAGAAAAAGAAGAGCCTTGAATAAAGCATGCGTGTATAGATGAAAGAGGGCTAGATATTTAGTTCCTAAGGCTAAAGCTATTACTATCACTCCTAATTGGCTTAAGGTAGAAAGTGCAATAACTTTTTTTAAATCATTCTCAAAATTAGCACTAATTCCAGCTATTAAGAGAGTAAGGACTGAGACTAACAAAAGAGTTGGCTTAAAAAAATCTCAGGTCTCTAAAGTTGGGTAAAAGCGGATAAATAAAAATACTCCAGCAGTTACCAAGGTGGAAGAATGAACTAAAGCTGAAACTGGAGTTGGTGCAGCTATAGCGGCTGGAAGTCAAGCTGAAAATGGGACCTGGGCCCTTTTAGTTATCCCTGCAATTATAATACAAAAAGCAAGCCAAGAAGAAAGATAATGATCTCAGGTTATCAAGATCCTTCAGTATCCTGTTACAGCTAATATTCCTATGGACAATAGGATTATCACGTCTCCAATTCGATTAGCTAAGATAGTAAGTATACCAGCACTTAAGGATTTCATGTTTTGGTAATAAATTACCAGCGCAAAAGATACAATCCCAAGACCATCCCATCCTAATAGGAGAGCTGGTAAACTAGGGATAAAAACTAAAAGATTTATTGAAAGAACAAAAAGCATAACTAGCCAAACAAATCGTTTTAAAAAAGGATCATGAGATATATACCTAGAAGAAAAGACTATAACAGCTCCAGAAATTAAACAAACAATACTCCTAAATCTCAATCTAAGGGGGTCAAAGATAAAAATAGCTGTTATATAGCACCTCCTAGTTTCTACCAAGCTTCATTCATATAGGATAGAAAGATCTTTTACAATAAAATAGCAAGTTACAAAGGATATGAGCAATCTATAACTCAGAAGAAATAGTGAGCTGATAGAAGAGGACTTTAAATCTTTAAACATAGTTGAACGAATAATTATACTCATCTTTAGTGCCACAAACTAAGATTTTTAGTTAAACTAGCTCAACTCTCTATTAGCAAGAAATATTTACAAAGCTAGAAATATGGTAAATAATTATAATAGGATAAAATTAGTATCATAAAAAAATAACTTCAGACTTTAAGATTAAAAAGTTTACTGGAATCCAATGTAAAAACAATAATAAAAATCTAGTTGAATTAATCTGATTAAAAGGCTTTATAAGCTTAGGAGAACCTCCGTGTTGGCTGCATGTATAGAGATATATGCTATATATAGCTGATAAAAAGCTCATTAAGGCTAAAGGCAAGACACAATACTTAGAACTAAACATAATGGAGGGAAAAACTATAATTTCTCCAAGAAGATTAATACTTGGGGGAGCGGCTATATTTACTACACAGAATAAAAATCATCATAAAGAAAGTGATGGTAATAATATTAATATGCCTTTTGAAATAAAAAGACTTCGTCTATGCCTTTTTTCATAAGTATAATTTGCCAGTCTAAAAAGAGCAGATGAACAGAATCCATGAGCCAATATTAATGTTAGCGCCCCTCCTCATCCTCAGCTGGTAAGTGAAAAAGCACCAGCTAATATTAAAGATATATGTCCGATGGAAGAGTAAGCAATTAGGGATTTTAAGTCAACTTGACAAAAACACACAATAGAAGTTAGTATCCCGCCTCATAGTGCTAGTATTAGCACAACGATTGACGCAGAACAAACATGAAAATTAAAAAATTGATATGAACGTAAAATCCCATATCCTCCTAGTTTTAGAAGAACAGCAGCTAAAACTATTGATCCAGCTACAGGTGCTTCTACGTGAGCCTTAGGAAGCCAAAGATGCACTGAAAATATTGGAAGCTTAACTAAAAAGGCAGTTAAAACTAAAAAAACTATGATATTTAATGTTCATGGCATAAAATAAACTTTCTTTTGCAATAAAAAAATGTATATTATACTCGAGGATTCCAGCCTATTTCTTACCCATAAGATTGTAAGGAGAAGCGGAAGAGAGGCAGCTACGGTGTAGATTATTATGTATATGCCCGCCTGAAGTCGTTCAGGCTGGTATCCTCAGCCGAGGATAAGAAGAAGAGTTGGAATAAGAGAAGCCTCAAATATAAAATAAAAAAGAAGAATCCTTCTTACCCTAAAAGTTATTACTAGAATGAAATTTAAGATTAGCACAAAGAGATAGAATATTGTAAAATTATTTTTAGTCACTATGACAGAGTTCTGGCTAGCAATTAATATTATTAGGGAAATTCAGAAAGTTAAAGAAATTAAAGTAGTTGATATAGAATCGCAGCTAAAAAAAGAAGTTTCTAAACTAAAGCCCCATGAGGCTTGATAAAGATGTAGTAGTGAGACACAGGAAGTAAGAGCTAGCCCCCAAGTTTTCGTATACCAAGTTATAGACTTAGTTTTTATTAAAAATAAACTAACAGTTAAAAAAAATATACTTAGCATTTTTGCGTAGAAAATCTAGACACGTAATCATTCCCTTGAGCACGAATTATTGATACCAAAATCCTTAATCCAAGGCTAGCCTCACAAGCTCCTATTGTAATAAAGATCAAGGAGGCTTCTCCTGTGATAGAGGTCCTGTGTATCGAAAAGACAGTAATAAACAGACTTATAGTTATTGCTTCTAAGCTTAATAAAACAGTAAGAAGATGCTTGTATCGAAAACTTAATGATAAAAGGGCCATCATAAAGCTAATTAACCTGGTTAACACAAGAAATGATCCCATATCTTATTTTAGACAACAAGCTACTGGGTGACTCGAACACCCAAAATTTGTTTTCAAGACAAAAGGTCCCCAGGAAAAGCAGCTAACTAAATCATCTTAATTTCTTGAAACACGGGTAACTCAGCTTATAAACTCTTTTAAAGGAACCGCCTCTACAACAATTGGCATAAAAGAATGATTTGCTCCACAAATTTCAGAGCATTGACCATAAAAGACTCCTGGATGTTTAATAAAAAATCTAAGCTGATTAAGTCGACCAGGAACAGCATCAGCCTTTACCCCAAGTGATGGAATAGCCCATGAATGGATTACATCAGCAGATGTAACTAAAACTCGAACATCTGTTTCTGTAGGTAAAATCACTCGATGATCAACCTCCAAGAGTCGAAAATCCCCGTCTCTAAGGTCTTCTGTAGGAATTATATAAGAATCAAATTCAACCCTTAAAAAATCCGAATACTCATAGCTTCAGTACCATTGATGCCCAATTCTCTTTAGAGTAAGACTACAGTCTCCCACTTCATCTAGTAAATACAATAGGCGGAGAGAAGGTAAAGCCAAGAATACCAAAATTACTGCTGGAATAATGGTTCAGATTGTTTCAATTTCCTGCCCTTCCACCAAGGATCGGCAGGTTAAAAAGTTAGTTATTAAAGAGAAAGCAGCATACCCAACTAACCTAATAATTATTACTAAAATCATTATAGCATGATCGTGAAAAAAAATTAACTCTTCTATAAGAGGAGAGGCAGCATCTTGAAATCCTAATTGGCCCCAAAAGCTCATATCTTACTAAATTGTTTAAGTTATAAACCCTAAAATACCTCCTGTTTAAAGGTAGTCATAATAAAGTTTTATCTAACTAACGCCCCGGTTTCTGGGGTATTATGAAAGTCCGCAGGAAGAATATTGTCTCATTCTAAAGCTGCTCTTAAGTGTATTCTTCAAACCACTCTTCGCTGAGAAATTAAAGCTTCTCATACAATAACTATAAAATATAGTACAGCAACAAACGAAATTATGGATCCTATAGAAGAAATAACATTCCATTTAATATAACAGTCAGGATAATCTGAATATCGTCGTGGCATACCACTTAACCCTAAGAAATGCTGTGGAAAAAAAGTGGCATTTACACCGATAAATATAATATAGAAGTGTGCCTTAGTTCAACGAGAATGCAGGGTTACACCACTAAGTAAGGGGAATCAGTAATTAAAGGCTCCAAATAGAGCAAACACAGCTCCTATAGATAAAACATAATGGAAGTGAGCAACTACATAGTAGGTATCATGGAGCATGATATCTAAAGAGGAATTAGATAAAACAATACCAGTTAATCCCCCAACTGTAAATAAGAAAATAAAACCCAAAGCTCAAAGTATAGGAGCCTCATATTTAATCTTAGCTCCATGGATTGTTGCAAGTCAACTAAAAACCTTAATTCCCGTAGGAACAGCAATAATCATAGTTGCTGCTGTAAAGTAAGCCCGGGTATCAACATCTATCCCCACGGTAAACATATGGTGAGCTCAAACAATAAAACCTAAAGCACCAATTGCTAGCATAGCATAGATTATGCCTAGAGTTCCAAACGTTTCTTTTTTAGAAGAATAATGGCTTACGATATGGGAAATTATACCAAAGCCCGGCAAAATCAAAATATAGACCTCAGGATGCCCAAAAAATCAAAATAAGTGCTGATAAAGAATTGGATCCCCACCCCCAGCAGGATCAAAAAATGCTGTATTGAAATTTCGATCAGTTAAAAGTATCGTAATAGCTCCTGCTAAGACAGGAAGAGATAATAATAATAAAATCGTAGTGATCTTAATAGACCATACAAATAAAGGTAATCGTTCAAACTGTATTCCTCGCCATCGTATATTAATAATAGTTGTAATAAAATTAACAGCCCCTAAAATAGAGGAGACACCGGCTAAATGCAAGGAAAAAATGGCTAGATCTACCGAGCCCCCGGCATGTGCAAGATTACCAGCCAATGGAGGATAAACGGTCCACCCCGTCCCAGCTCCACTTTCTACTGCAGCCGAAGAAAGTAAAAGCAACAATGCAGGAGGCAATAGCCAAAAGCTTATATTGTTTAATCGAGGGAAAGCCATATCTGGAGCCCCAAGCATTAATGGAATCAATCAGTTACCAAAACCACCAATTATTATAGGTATTACTAAAAAGAAAATTATTACAAAAGCATGGGCTGTTACAATAACATTGTATAGCTGATCGTCGCCTAAAAGGGCACCAGGTTGCCCAAGCTCGGCTCGAATCAAAAGACTAAGTGCAGTTCCAACTAACCCAGATCACATACCAAATAAAATATATAATGTTCCAATATCCTTATGGTTTGTAGAAAAAAGCCAACGCATAACTAGTTAAACCCATAAACCATATTCTCCATTAACTTTAACAAACGATAGCCAGAATGACTCAGTTCATTTTAAGCTACTGGGCTCATGATAAAGACCCTTCATTTCACTCATGAAACAAGCCAACAACAAGAATAACTAAAAATAGAAACGTCCCCAAGATCATAAATAAATTCAAGCCTATTCTCAGCCTGGACAGTACTGGGAATAGAAGAACAATCTCTATATCAAAGATTAGAAAAATAATTGCCAACAAAAAAAATCGAAGAGAAAAAGGAAGCCGTGCTGACTTTATTGGATCAAATCCACACTCAAAAGGAGAATTTTTTTCTCGATCTCTAGCGGTTCGTTTAGAAAGAACTCATCCTAAAAACATAATAACTGAGGATAAAACCACAGCTAAAATCGACCCAAAAACCGAACTTAACATTAGTGCTAAGGAGATACATCTTCCTCTATTAATCAACATCAATGATTCCCGTTCAACCCGGCGTAACACTTGCTTAATTAGTGGGGATGCTCATCTGAATAAAGAGTAATTAATAGGCAAAAAATATAGGCCTGAATAATGCCAATTCCAAACTCAAAAATAGTATAAAGAACCTGAATCCTAAGAAGAACAAAAGCCCTGATATTAGGGAAAACAAATAACCTAGCTACTATGTAATTTCCAATTAAACTTAACACAATATGCCCAGCTCTTATATTAGCCATCAGCCGGACAGAAAGAGTAATAGGTCGAGCCAAAATTCTAACAGTTTCAATAAGAACCAGAAAAGGATTTAGAGGTGCAGGTGCTCCTATTGGAAGTAATGCTGCTACAACAGATCCTGGCAGATAAATTACCCCAGAAATAATTAAAGATAGCCATAGAGGAAACCCTAGAGAGAATGAAACAGCTAGGTGCCTAGTTCCTCTAAATACATAAGGGATCAAACCAACTAAATTTAGAAAAATCAGTAATAAAAATAATCCTGAAATCAAAGCTATAAAACCCCCTAAATTTAGCCCAAAAGACCGAAAAATCTGAGACCTAACAGTATCCTTAAAAATATACATAATCTCTGCTCAACGCGGGCTATTAACCCAAAATCTTCTGCTAAAAAGCAAAATCACAAAAACAGAAAAAATCCAAACTAAAACATACAATGATATAAAAACTTGATTGTGATCATCAAAAGAGGAAAAAATATCAACAAGCATTCTTTACATTAGCTTCAGCTACTATCAAATTCATTTATTTTCCTTAAAAAAATGCTTTACTGCCTTAGGTCTAAGCTTAGAAACTAAATACCTAACCTTTCTTTCTCATCATATTATAGAAAAAACTAAAAAGATAACTCCCCAAAATAATAAAAACAAAAAAACCCAATTCAAAGGAGAAAGTTGTGGCATATAAGAAATACTAAATATACTAGTAACTCAAGGCTGACAACCTTATATTATCTTTTAACTAACTTCCTAAAAAAATTTAACTGGAACAAATAAAAGCAGTATAACTCCCCCCAACAAATTAATAAATACAACAATCCTATTTCTATATTCCAACCTAGATACTCCAATCTTATTTTTTTCAAAAATAAGCGTATCTAATTTTAAGCTCAAAACCTCTGAAAAGAAAAGGCTTAGATAGTAAAAAAGTCTTATTAAAGAACCTAGAATTAAAAAAAATAAAATACCCCACGACCTATAGCCAGTGGCGGATCTAATAGCAGCTCATTTTGAAACAAAACCAAGCAAAGGCGGTAAGCCCCCTAAAGATAGCAACATGACTAAAATCCTAAAAGAATTTACCCACTTGCCTTTAGACAGACAACTTAAACTCTTCATCCCACTAGAATCTAAGAATCAAAGATTAAAAAACACACAAACGGAAACTAAAACATAAATACAGAAATAAATCTTTACTGCTCACTCACTACAACAAACACTAAAAAGAATTCAGCCTATATGTCCAATAGAAGAATAAGCAAGAAGAGCTCGAACCTGAGTTTGGTTTATCCCTCCAATGCCACCAATAATTCTTGATCCGGCACTTATAAAAAGAAATACAAAAAACACAGCATAAAGCAAATTCACATCTATCACAGCTGCAACCAAAAAAACTGGGACAACTTTCTGTCACGTTGTCAATAACAAACATGATACCCACGACAAGCCAGCTATCACCCTTGGCAACCAAAAATAAAAAGGAAAAACCCCTATTTTTATAAAAAGCCCTAAACAAAGAAAAACCGCCCCTAAATAAGATAAAAAAGAGCCAGTCTCAATAGACTCCCAAGAAAAAGACAAACTATACCTTAGCAATCTCCCTAAAACTAAAAATCTAGACCCCAAAGCCTGAACAATAAAATATTTTACAGCAGACTCCCTCTCAAGCATCCTTTTCTGGTACACTAGAATAGGAAGAAATCCAATCAAATTTACTTCTAGACCAGCTCAAATACCTAACCAATGTCTAGAAGACAAGGAAAAAAGAGTGCCAAACACTATTACAACTACAAATAGATACCCAAAAGGAAGTCCAGAAAGCATAAGAAAAAGGATGAGCTCAATCACCCAAAACAAAGTTAGCAGCCCTGTTTTACAGATGGTTTTTTCTGAGATATAATGACTATTATTATTTACATACTTTTTTATTTTTTCAAAAAACTAGCATTGAAAAAAATTCAGTAAGATTTTAATAAAAGACTTGGTTCTGATCTAAGTAACAGCACCAACGGAGACTTACACATGGTTTTTTTAAAAGTAGTGAGGGGATAGCTAAATCTAGATCAAGGATTAAAGATGATTTTATAGATTTTAAATCAAAGTTATTATGTAGACAAAATAACTTAAAAGTTTCACTAACACCAGTGTTGGATATTAAGGAAGAATTAAAGTATGAAAGTATGTATTAGCTCAGTTAATAAGATCTGGTAAACTAGGTGCCAGCATCCGCGGTTATACCTATGAGATCAAGTTGTTAAGTGTAGGCAATAAAGGCAGTTAGGTAAAACGTTGTTGTTAGTTAATTTAAAAATTTTTAAGGGTAGAATCTTGAAATAACTCCCAAAACCAAAATTTGCTGTTATCAATAGCTGAAGCTGCGAAACCTAAGAAAGAAACTGGGATTAGATACCCCATTATTCTTAGGCATAAACAGACCCTTCACTTCTGCCCGAGTACTATAAACAAGAAATTTAAAACTCAAAGAACTTGGCGGTGTCTTAGACCTCTCAGGGGAACTTGTTTCGTAATCGACAGTCCACGTCACACCCGACTTTTCCTTGCATTCAGCATGTATACCGTCGTCGGCAGGTAACTTTTAAGAATCATTAAGTTAGCTAGAAAGTTATTATTAGCTTTAACGTCAGATCAAGGTGCAGCCAATGGAAAAGAGCAAATGAGTTACAATTAATATTAATAATCACGAAATTAAAAATTAAAATTTTTAAAGAAGGAGGACTTGAAAGTAAGATTTATTAGAAAAACTGTTTGAATTACAAAGGCTCTGGGGCGTGCACACATCGCCCGTCGCTCTCGCTGAAAAGTGAGATAAGTCGTAACATAGTAGGGGTAATGGAAATTGCCCCTAGTTGAGCGATTGTAGCTTATATAAATAAAGCATCGGTCTTGTAAATCGAAGATAAAATTTCTATAGTTTCTATCGCTAAACCTATTTATCTCTTAAGTATAAAAAGTACAGTTGCCTTCCAAGCAAAAAGATTAAGAAATCTTAAAAGAGATAAAAGGCCTATGCTAATGCCACAAACGCGCTATAAGATGTAGCATAATTATAATGCTTTTCGCTTACACTGAAAAAATGCTTAGAGGATTAAGCTATCTTAAAATTTTTAAGCACATAAATAGCCAGTATTACAGGATTTGAAACATCAAAGAACTTAGTAAATGGGGAAAGAAAGTTAGTAGAAAGAGAGATAAGTACTGTAAAGGAACTATATTAATTTAATTTCAGCAGCTACAATCAGCGTACTTTTTGCATCACGGCTTAGCAAGAGAAGATTGGGACTCCAAAATCTCGAAAGTTAGTGGGCTATTCTTCTTTGTAATTTTAGTTTCTATAAATTTTAGTTAAGAGTGTAGCAAGACTCTGACAAGAAAGAAGAATAGAAATGAGATTTTATTCGCACTAACGATAGCTAGTTCTCCTATAAAAGCATAGAAGTGCTGGAACAAAACTAAAATTAATAATAGAAAACTTATCAATTTGTTTTGTATCTTAGTTTACTGAGGATAAGCTCAGTAAAAATAATAAAATAGTATACATCTCATTTAGCTAGCTATATGGGCTTGAAATTAGCCATTGTGTTAAAGTTTGTTACAAAATAGTTTTTATATATAGAAAGATTGATATACTTTTTTTACAGGGGTAACATGAAAAATCATGATATCTTGATTCACTTATGCTAGGATGAGTATTGATGTATAAAATATATAAACAAAAATAGAAAGATATATAAAATAACTTTGCTCAAAACAAAATAAGAATAAGGAATTCAGCAACGCTTAGCTCCGCCTGTTTATCAAAAACATGGCTCTTTGTTAACTAAATATAAAGAGTCAGACCTGCCCAGTGAAGTTTTAACGGCCGCGGTACTCTGACCGTGCAAAGGTAGCATAATCATTTGCCTTATAATTGAAGGCTTGTATGAATGGTTTGACGGGAGCATTACTGTCTTTTTCTTACCCTATAGAACTTGACCTTTGGGTGAAGAGGCCCAGATACAGTTGAAAGACAAAAAGACCCTGTCGAGCTTAAAAAGGAATCAGAATAATTTTATTATCCAAGATTAATTACTGACTAATTTTTTTGGTTGGGGCGACCAAGGAACAAGAAAGCTTCCTCTATTTTCTTAGCTAATAAGCACGGATCCAGAAAAAGCTGATTAAAAGAAGTAGTTACCGCAGGGATAACAGCATAATCTCTCTTGAGAGACCTAATCGAAAGAGGGGGTTGTGACCTCGATGTTGGACTAGAATATCCCAAAGATGCAGAAGTCTTTGAAAGTTGGTCTGTTCGACCATTAAAATTCTACATGATCTGAGTTCAGACCGGCGTAAGCCAGGTCAGCTTCTATCTTCAACTATAAAACCTAGTTCTAGTACGAAAGGATCGAACTAAAAAAAATCTTTTTAACTGAGAAAAAATATAATTAAGCTAATAAAGCAAATTTTAAGTGATAACATCAAATTAGCAAAGATCTAATGCAACTGACTTAGGATTAGTTATTATAGGTGAAATCCCTTTATTTGATACTAACTCAATTTACAGAAATAGCAAAAAGTGCATTAGGTTTAAGCCCTAAATATAAAGATGAAAGCTCTTTTTTTTGTAATGCATGTGTCCTTTATTAGTCTTTTGTTTACATATATTTGTGTTATTTTGGCGATTGCTTTTTTTACTTTATTGGAGCGAAAAGGCTTGAGGTATATCCAGATTCGAAAGGGGCCAAATAAAGTTGGGTTTATAGGGCTTCCTCAGCCTTTAGCTGATGCTGCTAAGCTATTAATTAAAGAAGTGGCTAAACCTACAATAGCTAATTATTCTCCTTATTTTATTGCCCCTATTTTTAGCTTTATTCTTGCTTTACTACTATGACAGCTTTACCCGAGAATTTATGCTACAGGATACTTCAAGTGGGGTCTCCTATTTTTCCTTTGCGTCTCCTCTTTGAATGTTTATGGCACCCTGCTAGCAGGATGGGCTTCAAACTCCAAATATGCTCTCTTAGGTAGCCTACGAGCTATTGCCCAAACAATTTCTTACGAGATCAGAATGGCTCTAATTCTTTTGTTTCCCTTATTTTTAAGGGGAAAATTCAGTTTTACTGAAATTGTAGAAGACCAAGAAATTATTTGGTTAGCCCCTTTAATGCTCCCAATTGCCCTACTCTGATTTGTTACTTGTATTGCCGAAACTAATCGGGCTCCGTTTGACTTTGCTGAAGGAGAGTCTGAGTTGGTATCTGGATTCAATATCGAATATGGCAGAGTTGGCTTTGCCTTAATCTTCTTAGCTGAATATAGAAATATTTTAGTCATAAGACTTTTTTCTTCTGTCTTATTTTTTGGGGGTTCAAGATTATTTGCTGTAAGAAGAGATTTAGGAATAACATTTAAAGTTCTATTTTTTGCTTTTGCCTTTATTTGAGTCCGAGCTAGATATCCGCGTTTTCGATACGATTTTTTAATACAGTTAACTTGAAAGGGATTCTTACCAGCTGCTCTATCCTCATTACTTCTGATTTCTATATTTATATTTATTTAACTCTCTACAGAACATAGTTTAAAAAACATTAGCATTGGAAGTTAAAAATCAGCTTAATAGCTGTGTTCTGAGTTTATGAGAGCTAGAATTATTTTTAGTTTAAGATTATGCAGGGTATTTCTTTTTCCACTTATAAATCAACCTTTAACACTGGGCCTATCAATTATATTCTCAACAATACTGTTTTGCCTTTTAGCTGCAATATTTTTATCTTCTTGGTATGGTTATATCCTCTTCTTAATTTATGTTGGGGGGTTACTAGTTATATTTGCTTATGTAGCTGCCCTATCACCAAATACACTTTTTGGGGGAGCAAGATCGCTTATGTTTTTTTTAAGCGTGCAAATTTTTTTACCAATCACTTTATCTTTTAGGTTCTTCCCCGATCTAAGAAATCTATCCGTCACTACTGGCTGTTTAGGGCCTATAAAGACTATTAAAACATACGGCATTGAGCTTGTATCTCCTTCTATAATTTCTATTTTGGTTGGTCTTGGCCTAACTTTACTTGTCAACTTAATCGTAGTGGTCAAAATCTGTTACTACCAACACACTACGCTTCGTCCTTATAAAACAATTTATGCGAACTCCAATTCGAAAAGTTCATCCTATTTTAAAAGTGATTAATGGTGCATTAATTGATCTACCAGCACCTTCAAACCTCTCTATTTGATGGAATTTTGGCTCTCTTTTAGGTTTATGCTTAATCATTCAAATTGCTACAGGATTATTCTTAGCTATGCACTATACAGCACATATTGACTTAGCTTTTAGCTCTGCTATACATATCTCTCGAGATGTCACCTATGGTTGGCTTCTACGAGCCCTCCACGCCAATGGAGCTTCTTGATTTTTTATTTGTTTATACCTCCATGCTGGTCGTGGTATCTATTACGGATCTTATCTCTATCAGCATACATGAAATATTGGAGTACTTCTACTACTTTTAACTATAGCAACTGCCTTTCTTGGTTATGTTTTACCTTGAGGACAAATATCCTTTTGGGGAGCTACAGTAATCACAAACTTACTCTCCGCAATTCCTTATATTGGAAAAATATTGGTAGAATGAGTTTGAGGCGGCTTTGCAGTAGATAATGCAACTCTTACCCGATTTTATAGAGCCCATTTTTTATTACCGTTTATTATTAGAGCTATAAGTGCCCTCCATCTTCTTTTTCTTCATGAAACAGGCTCGAATAACCCATTAGGATTGAACAGAGACAGAGAAAAAATTCCATTCCACTCTTACTATAGATTCAAAGATCTTGCTGGATTTGTTGCACTTGTATCATTACTAAGTTTCCTAGCCTTATTTTCTCCGCAGCTATTAACTGACCCTGAAAACTTTATCCCAGCAAACCCACTGGTAACTCCTGTACACATTCAGCCAGAATGATACTTTTTATTTGCCTACGCCATTCTTCGATCTATCCCAAATAAATTAGGTGGAGTAATTGGGCTTGTATTCTCTATTATTATTCTATTCATTTTACCGTTTATCCATGCTAGAAAATTTCGGTCAATAGCCTTTTACCCGCTAAACCAAATTCTATTCTGAGGATTTGCTGGCACCTTTTCTATTTTAACTTGGATCGGAGCATGCCCAGTTGAAGCACCTTACGAACAAATTGGCCAGCTTTTTACTTTCCTCTATTTTTTATACTTCTTCCTTTCGCCCTTAGCCCAAAAAATATGAGATTTCATGCTAAGCTTTTAGTAAAATCATGGTTAGAGTGTAAAGTAAGCTAAGAACTAAGCTACTGGGCTCATAACTCAAAAATGAATTTAATTCCTTTACAATCATGAAACGAAATCCATTTCATCTGGTAGAATTTAGTCCTTGGCCTCTCACAGGCTCTATAGGGGCCTTATTTTTGACACTAGGCCTAGCAAGATGATTTCACACAGGTTATTACCTTAGCCTTTTACTCGGTGGTTTTCTAATCGCTTTAACTATAGTACAATGGTGACGAGACGTTATCCGAGAAGCCACATTTCAAGGATTCCACACAAATCAGGTCTCTAAAGGGCTTCGCTGAGGTATAATTCTGTTTATCGCTTCCGAAGTTTGTTTTTTCTTTGCTTTTTTCTGAGCCTACTTTCACAGCAGATTAGCCCCGTCACCAGAATTAGGATCTTGCTGGCCTCCTATTGGGGTAGTCCCCTTAAATCCTTTTGAAGTTCCGCTTCTCAATACTGGCGTATTATTAGCTTCTGGCGTCACAGTAACTTGAGCCCATCATAGTCTGATGGAAGGAGACCGACCTAGAGGCCTACAAGGTCTTGTTGCAACTGTATTCCTTGGCATCTACTTTACATTTCTGCAAGCCGGAGAATATTACGAAGCCTCATTTACAATTGCCGATGGGGCATATGGCTCTACTTTTTTTGTTGCCACAGGATTCCACGGTCTACACGTACTTATCGGGAGAACTTTCCTACTCGTATGCTTAACTCGAACTTGACTACAACACTTTTCAACCGGTCATCACTTTGGCTTTGAAGCCGCAGCTTGATATTGACACTTTGTTGATGTTGTCTGACTTTTCTTATATTTATCTATTTATTGATGAGGTTGTTAGAGTCCATCTAGTTACTGCTCACCACACCTTTATTATGCGCTACAACACATAGTTAAAATCAACTCCTACCCTGCCTTATTCCTTATTTCAGGTGACTGAGTAAAATAAGTATTAGACTTTTAATCTAAAAACGACGCCTTTCGTCCCTGGAAACAAAGCCTTAATGGCAGTGTAAGAGCACAAAGAGCTTTGATTTCTTCTGAGAGGGACACACCCCTCCCATTAAGTATCAAAAATCAATTTTTTACCACCCACCTTAGTCAGTACACAATATTAAAATAAAAGTACAAGAAGCGATATACTTGCCTGTGGTTTCGGCCCACAATTTGAGGGACCAACAACCTTCCTTGTATTAATTAGCAGCCTAAGTAATAATGCCTATTTTTATCTTGATGGCTGAGGAATAGCGGCAGACTGTAGATCTGTAAACGGGAATAAATCTCTCAGGATAAAGTAAAAACAAATAGACTGTTTGTTTTTAGAGGGTCTCTGTGGTGTTCAGCACATTAGATTTTCATTCTAAGGGGGTGGGGCCTATCCACCGGAGATACAAGACAAATAAAAATATATACGTATAGTCCACAATTTAAAAATAAAGGATCAAAGCCTCAAGTATAAAGAGCTTTAAGTTAGTTAAAACTGTGGACCTTCAAAGCCCAAAATAGGCTTATAAGCCTAAGCTCTGCCACTAAAACAATAATAATTAAATGAAAGCCAAAAATTGGAGGCATCTAGCTGTTAATTAGAAAATTGTGAGCTTTCACTCATTTAAGCTTATAGGCCTGATACTTTAATCAAAAGAATCGACTTGCATTCGAAAAATAAGCCTCTACGGCTTTCAAGCCAGCCGTTGTGCCTAAATGAATAGAAATAGGGCAGGTTAAAAGTAAGCAATCTCGACTCTCACTCCAAGCCTCAGTACAATATCGAAGGCTCGCTGTAGTTTAGGGAAAATATTGAATTGCAAATTCAAAGAATGGGTTGTCCATAGCGAATAACTTTTTATTTCTTGCTTAATATTAGCATTAAATAATAGCATAGCACACAATGTATTACTTGCGGCAGGATTCATAGCCTGGCATCTCCAGCCATTAACTTTAAAATTTAAAGCTTTTTAGAACTAACAAAAGTAGGTTAATATTTTTAAAACGTGGAGATAAATGACCAACATATCCTAATTAATAATAGAATTAGGGTAAGAAGTATAGTAGCTAGCTAAGGCTAACAGTTCAATAAGGTGAACAGCAAACAGATACACACATATACATATATATCGCACTACACTGCAGACCATACCCACTATATATATATATATATATATATATA